ACAAATTTTCCCCTCCTCTTTTGTTTGTCCACCACTTTTTATAGTATATGTAATTATTAATTATTGTAATAGAATTTATAATATAATAATTAAAATACAATACGCAATAACTCCAAAAAACGTTCTGATACATCTGTAAAAAACAGAAACTAACACTAGGAATGTTTGACGAACAGTATAAAGAATCATTATTATTTCGACACAAGAAAAGGATTTTTCACACCCCTTTTCTTGTGTCGAAGACTAGGAAGACGAATAAACCCTCCCAGAAATATTTGCTCCCTTCATTTATATTTATCCGTTCTATTTCCCTTTTACTTTTGGATAGGATCTAGCCAAAGTGAAATGTATTAGAATGAAATGCATTTTTTACATTTCAATCTGACAATAGCAACATAGCCCCAATTTTGAAAAAAAAAAAAGAAGGGGTCAAGTCAAATAGTCTTTCTATATACTATGTCTAGGAATGTCGTACAAGGAATTCCCGGCATCTCATAGAAAAAGAGTCTAAAAGAACAAAATTCTTTTTCTAATTTCTTTTTTTATCATAGATAATTGCTAATGCTTTTTACAAACTTGATGTCGATAAATACGCCAGTCTAGAAATTCATTTCGGACAATTGAACCTTCTCGAACTGTTTCTTTTTAAGAACCAAAAAGATTTGTGCCAAAATCACAGATGCGAAGAAGAACAAAAGACCTTGTACACGTAATGGATCTTGAAGTACTATTTCTGCATCTCCCTGACCAAATCCGCCCACATTAGGATTACTTGTCAACGGTTGATCCAATTTGATAGATTCACCTTCTGAAACAAGAAGTTCTGGCCCCGGAGGGATAATATCAACCACTTGACGTCCATCGGATGCATCCGCTATGGTTATTTCATATCCCCCCTTTTCTTTTCGTAGGATTTTGCTTACTATACCTGATGCTGTAGCATTATAAACTGTATTGTTACTCTTGCTCCCATCAGGATAAATTTGGCCCCTTCCTCTGTTTCCGCCTACGTATATAGGATATTTTAAGAAGTGAATGTCTTTCTTAGTAGCGGGGTCGGGGGAAAGAATAGGAAAGGTGATTTCACTATATTTTTGACCAGGAACAGGGCCTATGACAAGAATATTTTTTTGGTTGGGGCGATAACTCTGAAAAGACAGATTGCCCATCTTTTCTTTTATCTCGGGGGAAATACGATCGGGAGGGGCTAATTCAAAACCCTCTGGTAAAATAAGAACAGCCCCTACATTCAAACCCCCCTTTTTACCATTAGCAAGAACTTGTTTCAGTTGCATATCATAGGGAATTCGAACAACTGCTTCAAATACAGTATCGGGAAGTACCGCTTGCGGAACCTCAATATCCACTGGTTTATTAGCTAAATGGCAATTGGCGCATACAATACGTCCAGTGGCTTCTCGTGGATTTTCATAACCCTGCTGTGCAAAAATGGGATATGCATTTGAAATGGATGTACGAGTTATGATATATATCATGAGCGATATGGAAATAGATCGAGTAATCTGTTCCTTTATCCAAGAAAAAGTATTTCTAGTTTGCATGGTCCAACCATTGATCCCGAAAATTTCTACAATAAATTGGGGTAGGTCACTAATGGAGTTTCCTATCCACGATTCTGTTATTTACTGGAATAATAATAATTTGACTGGATTAATATATAGGAATATAGGATGAATCTCCGGGATGGGTAGAAATAGAAAGTTTTTTTCAATGCTTTGCTTATGTACAACTGCAAAGTAATAAGAAACATTATAATTAGATTAGGTAGATAATTTTTCAGTCATTCATTGAATGATAAATCACTACAAGTGACGGAGATACGCGATTTAAATAACGGAAAATCCAATATTTTAAAATTGTATCTAGAATGACTGGAAAAGTGGAAACAAGGCCAGATATAATTTGATCATTATGAACAAATCCAAAATCCTTGTAGACAAAGCCAATCAGCAGTTCCCAACCACGGGGCGAATGAAATCCGATACATAAATCAGTTAATAAAAGAAGAGAAAAAGCTTTTATTGTGTCACTTAAGTTATATAGGAATTCCTGAGCCCAAGAGTTAAGAATAACAAGTTCTTTATTACCCAAAATAGAATAACCACTTAGAATAATGAAACAGATTATATTTGTCGAGAAGTGCAAAATCGTATGAATACGACCCTCATTGTGTATCTTGATTAATTGGATTGTTTCTTTGTGAATTCCTATACGAAGGTTTTGTAGATGTGTCTCCGAGTATTCCTTGATCATTTCCTCTAAGAGGAGGAGTTCCTTTAATTCTTTGAATTTTTCTAGAATACTATTTTCTTCAATATCATTCAAAAAAGTTTCGGATTGCCTAGTATTCCACCAATTTGTAATCCATGATTCCAGACTTTTTTGAAATGAGAGCGAAATCCACCAAGGCAAAAATACTATAGATGCAAGATAGAAAAGAGGAGTTAATGCTTTCTTTTTTGCCATTTTTTCATCTGTGAATTGTTAATGAATCTTATTCGTCGACTTTATGTAATCTAAGATTTCTCTCACGCATCAGTTCTATTACAAGTTATCGAATCTATGAATCTATTCACTCTTTTTTATTATTATTTTTTTTTATTGTTCCATAGAAGAAATTTCAATTAAGTTATGTTATAGAAAAAGAGGATTCTTGCGTTTTTGCCCTCCTGCTGAGAAAGCATGCATTTGTCGGCTCATTTCTTAAAACACTTCAATTGGTACACGCAAGAAATAGGCCAATTCAGCAGCTTTTTGTTCCATTTCCCGTGGAGTAAAATTCTCATCAGTACGAGTCAATGGAATGGCTCCCTGGCCTTTGATATCCATATAAAGGACACGACGAGCATAAATACCCTCTTTAACTTCTACTCTGACGGACTGAATATCTTTTATAAGAAATCGGAGGAAGACCCGACGATTTTTTCCAGGAAATCCCCAACGAAAAATACACACTATTCCGTCTTTTCTATCAAATCGATCATAACCACTACCTACATTCCACGAAATTGTGCACCACAAATAAGAGCTAATAAAAAGACCCGCGATCCCATAGAAAGACATCACAATTCCTTGTGGAAAAAAAACGATTTCCTGAGACGGAAATAAAGATATCAAATTTCTACCAAGATAACTCGAGGTTCCAACCAACAAGAATCCTAATGAACCTAAAAAAAGGATAACAGCCCAGCAGAAATTACTTGTTTTTCGAGCCCCTGTTATAGGTTCTATCCATATATGTTCTGATCGACAACTCATAGTTGATCCAGTTGCTTTTTTTTGGAATTGAGAGAATACCCCAAATGAATTTTACTTTAGTCCTTTTGTTTCCGAAGTAACTCGCATCAACTAGCACTAGTTTGATGTGAACCTTTAGGAGTAATTCATTAAATTGGTTAGATCTAAACTAATAACATACCCTTCGTATGATCTCACTAAAGATAGCCACATGCATATAGATAGACCAACTTTACAATTAAGCCGTCCGCCAATTCGGGTCTATTTGAAAATAGCTAGAATATAGCATTTTGGGAGATTTTCGTCGGAAGACGCTTATACCATATTTTGCTAAAAGGATATCTGTGTTATGATACAAGCGTCAGTTTAAAAATGAGATTTTGTGCCCTCGGCTCTAAACAATCTTGTTTTTTTGAACATGAAGAAATAAAGAAGCCATTGCGATTGCCGGAAATACTAGGCCTACTAAAGGGACCAAAACAGAGGGAAAGTTAAGAGTTGTCATAGAATGGGTACCTCGCTTTACTATTTGTACCTGTTATTATTATTTAGATTTTATATTTATAGAATATAAAGATATTATATATAAAGATATCTTATATCTTATTATAAGTATAATTTGATAATTCTAAATTGGAATTATTATTACTTAATATCTCTCTAATCTATTCTAATTCTAAATTCTAAATGAGTATATAATGTAGTTTTTCATCCCTCTACATGAAAGATTTGAAAGGATATGGATGAGATATTATTTGATTCATTTTTTTCTCTTGTCTTCAAATTTAATTTACTAAGCAAAAAGTTTCTTAAAAATGAATTAGATTCTATTTATTTAGTTTTATATATTTTATATATTAAAGGGTTTGTTAGAATCCCATCCAGCAGGGATTCTTAGTCAAAATAGGATTATCGTAAGGTATAGAAAGATAAAATTCGATTATTCCGATAAACTAATTACTTGTTTGCTCAAAATAATTCAACTTCATGTTCTAATTTTGATTCAAAGGAAAGAAAGTGTGGAGTTGAAATAACTCACTCAGAACGCTTTTTAAAGGATTACGTGGTACGATTAGATCGAATAAGCCCTTCTGAAATAAATACTCAGCCGCTTGTGAACCTTCGGGTACTGTTTTATTTAATGTTTGTTCAATTACTCTTTTACCCGCAAAGGCAATGTAGGCATCGGGTTCGGCAATAATGATATCCCCCAACATACCAAAACTAGCTGTCACCCCGCCGGTAGTAGGAGATGTAAGGATTGGTACATAGAATAACTTTTTATTTGATTGATAATCATATAAAGCAGCAGATATTTTAGCCATTTGCATCAAGCTCAAACTTCCTTCTTGCATGCGTGCCCCTCCGGAAGCACACACTATAATAAGAGGTAGAAATTCTTTAGTGGCGTATTCAATCAAACGGGTAATTTTCTCCCCAACTACGGATCCCATACTACCCCCCATAAACTGAAAATCCATAACCCCAATTGCTACGTTAATACCGTTTAATTGCCCTATACCTGTTTGAATAGCCTCGGTTAATCCTGTCTTTCTTTGATAAGAATCGATACGATTTTTATAAGGCTCCTCCTCCGAATGAAATTCAATGGGATCCAGAGAGACCATGTCTTCATCCATAGGCTCCCAAGTACCCGAATCAATCAAAAGTTCGATTCTATCAGAACTACTCATTTTCAAATGATATCCACATTGTTCACAAAGATTCATTTTTGATTTAAA